TTCACTTGCATATCATAAGGAATTCGAACAACTGCTTCAAATACAGTATCAGGAAGTACCGCTTGTGGAACCTCGATATCCACGGGTTTATTAGCTAAATGGCAATTGGCACATACAATACGGCCAGTTGCTTCTCGCGGATTTTCATAACCCTGCTGTGCAAAAATGGGATATGCATTTGAAATGGGTGCTCGAGTTATTATATATATTATGAGCGATACGGAAATGGATCGAGTAATCTCTTCCTTTATCCAAGAAAAGGCATTTCTAGTTTGCATGGTCCAATCATTGATCCTGAAAATGAAAAGTTCTACAATAAAATTAGGTCGGTCACTGGTATAGTTCCCTATCCATGATTCTGCTATTTACTGAAATAATTTTACTGGACTTGAATATAGGAGGAATCCCCTGGATGGGTAGAAAAAAAAAGAAAAGGATAAGTCAATTTTTGAATATTTCACTCTTGTACAAAATAACAAACTTTAGAATTGGATCAGTGGATCATTTTTTCAGTCATTCATTGAATGATAAATCACTACAAGTGACGGAGATACACGATTTAAATAACGGAAAATCCAATATTTTAAAATTGTATCTAGAATGACTGGAAAAGTGGAAACAAGACCGGATATAATTTGATCATTATGAGCAAATCCAAAATCTTTATAGACAGAACCAATCATTAGTTCCCAACCATGGGTCGAATGGAATCCTATACATAAATCAGTTAATAAAAGAATAGAAAAAGCTTTTATTGTGTCGCTTAAGTTATATAGGAACTCTTGAACCCAAGAGTTAAGAATAATAAGTTCTTGATTACCTAGAATAGAGTAACCACTTAAAATAACGAAACAGATTATATTTGTCGAGAAGTGCAAAATCGTATGGATACGATCTTCGTTGTGCGTCTTGATCAATTGGATCGTTTCTTTGTAGATTCCGATACGAAGGTTTTGTAGACGTGTTTCCGGATATTCCTTTATGATTTCATCCAAGAGTAACAATTCCTCTAATTCTATGAATTTTTTTAGAATACTCTTTTCTTGAATATCATTCAAGAAAATTTCGGATTGCCTAGTATTCGACCAATTAGTAACCCAAGATTCCATATTTTTCTTAAATGAGAAAGAGATCCACCAGGGCAAAAAGACTATAGATGTAAGATATAGAAGGGGAATGAATGCTTTCTTTTTTTCCATTTTTCGTCTTTAATGAACTCAGCTTCACCTCATTCGTCAACTCTATATGATAAGAATATTTCTATCAAGCATAAGTTCTATTACAAGTCATAGAGCCCATAAATCTATTCTCACTTTTTTGATTTGCAATTCGGGAATTAGTTCTTTGAATTTAGAAAGAATACACAAATAGAATAAGAAAGAGAAAGAGTCTACTTCCAATTCGAATGAAGAAAAAAAATATTGTTTCCAAAGATATCAATTGCTAAAATTCGAAGCAATTGCCCCCTTCGATGAATGCATGAAAGAGTACTTCAAATAATGAATATTAGTCGGATTTCGAAACGAAAGAACGCCCTTTCTATCAAAATAAAAAATATCAAATATTTCGAAAAAAAAAATTCTTGAATTTTTCAGTTCATTTTTTTTTTTCAAAATACTTCAATCGGTACACGCAAGAAATAGGCCAATTCCGCCGCTTTTTGTTCAATTTCTCGTGGAGTCAAATTTTCGTCAGTCCGAGTCAAGGGAATGACCCCCTGTCCTCTGATTTCCATATAAAGGACACGACGAGTATAAATACCCTCTTTAACTTCTATTCTGATGGACTGGATATCTTTCATAAAGAATCGGAGAAAGATACGACGATTTTTTCCAGGAAATCCCCAACGAAAAATACACACTATTCCCTCTTTTCTATCGAATCGATCATAACCACTACCTACATTCCACGAAATTGTACACCACAAATAGGAGCTAATAAAGAGACCAGCGATTCCATAGAAAGACATCACGATCCCTTGTGGAAAAAAAAGAATTTGCTGAGACGGAAATAAAGATAACAAATTCCTACCAAGATAACTCGAAGTTCCAACCAATAAGAACCCTAATGAACCTAAAAAAAGGATAAGAGCCCAGCAGAAATTACTTGTTTTTCGAGACCCCGTTATAAGTTCTATCCATATACGTTCTGATCGCCAACCCATATTAGATCCAGTTGTATTTTATTGGAATTGGGAAAATAACCCAACCAAATGAATTTTACTTTACTTTTCCTTGTTTCCGAAGTAACTCTCATCAACTAGCACTATTCTGATGTAAACCTTTAGGAGTAATTCATCGAATTGCTTCTAGATCTAAAAAAAATAGATGAGATTTGTCCCTACCGCCCGTATCTAAAAAATCTTGTTTTTTTGAACATGAAGAAATAAAGAAGCCATTGCAATTGCCGGAAATACTAGGCCCACTAAAGGCACAAAAATAGAGGGTAAGTTGCTGAAAGTTGTCATAGAATGGGTACCTCGATTTAATATTTGTACCTGTTTTTTTTTCTTTTTTAATATTTAAGATTTTTACCTGTTATTGTTATATTGTTATTGTTATAAAGGTTATAAAGATATTTTATAATCACTAGAATTCATATATACTTATACTAAGTATATTTTCATAGAGAATTCTATATAGAATTCTAATAAGTATATCTAAAATAATGAGTATATAATATAATAATTAAGTAGTATTTCGAATTCTAATATATATAGAATCGAATTCTAAGATAATAATATAATAATAATAATAGAATAGAATATTTAAAATATAAAGAAAAAAATTTTAAAACTCTACTCGATTGAATTTTGAGTCAAAGGAAAGAAAGCATGGAGGTGAAATAACTCACTAAGAACGCCCTTTAAAGGATTACGCGGTACGATTGAATCAAATAAGCCCTTATGGAATAAATATTCAGCCCCCTGTGAACCTTCAGGTACTGTCTTATTCAATGTTTGCTCAATTACTCTTTTACCTGCAAATGCAATGTAAGCATTGGGTTCGGCAATAATGATATCCCCCAACATACCAAAACTAGCTGTCACCCCACCAGTAGTAGGAGATGTAAGGATCGAGACATAGAATAACTTTTTATTTGCTTGATAATCATATAAAGCGGAAGATATTTTAGCCATTTGCATCAAGCTCAAACTTCCTTCTTGCATACGTGCTCCTCCAGAAGCACATACTAGAATAAGAGGTAAAAATTGATTGTTAGCATATTCGATCAAACGGGTGATTTTCTCACCTACTACGGATCCCATACTACCCCCCATAAACTGAAAATCCATAACCCCAATTGCTACGGGAATACCATTTAGTTGACCTGTGCCTGTTTGAACAGCCTCAGTTAATCCTGTCTTTCTTTGATAAGAATCAATACGATCTTTATAAGGTTCCTCTTCCGAATGAAATTCAATGGGATCCATAGAGACCATGTCTTCATCCATCGGATTCCAAGTACCCGGATCAATCAAAAGTTCGATTCTATCTGAACTGCTCATTTTCAAATGATATCCACAGTGTTCACAAATATTCATTTTTGATTTTAATAATTTCTTATAATTTAATCCATAACAATTTTCGCATTGAATCCACAAATGTCTGTATTTTTTAGTTTCATCTAGATCATTAGAACTTTCTCTTCTAGTTAAATCACTATCACTCGTATCATTCGTGCGAGTTCTTATACTGGAACTCTCGCTTTGACTACTATTTCCGCCTTTATCACAAATGTAACTATAAAAGTAACTGTCATTGTATTTGTCACTATCACCTAAAATGTAACTATCAATACAGATTTGAGAACGAAGATAACTGTCAATGCAATTATTAATGTGATTATTCCAACTATATTTAGTATCATACATGTAATGATCGTAGTCGGGATCGTCACTCTTAGATACATTATTCAGAGAGCTGGAATTCTTATAACTATAAAAAAAACTTTCTAGTTCACTTAGAAAAGAATGATCATTATCAATCTCAAAATTTTGATTTTCAATATCAAAATATATGGAATAACTGTCCCTATTACTATCCCTAACTAAAAAAGTGTCATCAGATATGAAATTCCGAATGTTCCCAACGCCGACTAAATAATCAACATTACTGTAACTAGAATTGTCACTATCACTCCAACTCTGAATGTTTTTATCCATGTCAGTTATAATGGGGTTTTCACTTATACTGGTATTTTCAATAGGACCAAAACTATCCATTGATTTACTTAGCCCACACCTATATTCTAACTCCCTGTTAAACAACATCGAATTGGACCACCATTTTTCCATAGAGCTTTCTTGCCTCTAGTTCCATGAAAATACAATAAATGAATAGTCATTCGATGAAAAATCTTTTTAATATTTCATTTCCTATCACAATAAGCATACAAATCCAATCATAATAAGGAGTGAGTATTAAAAAAATAGAATTGAAAAAATATTAATAAAATTATTTAAATTCTGATTAATTCATATATAAAAAAAAAAAGAAAACAAATAAATAATTTATTTAGTAGTTTACCCCCTGTTGTGTCAAATTCATATCGAAAAACGAAATAGTTGTTCTCTCCTATGAATCTGAAGAACTTTTTTTATAAAATCTCGTCTACTTAATACTAATAAGTACTTAATACTAATAAGTTTCTATTCCAACACAAAACGAAAAGAAAGGGCAATATACAGGATGGGTAAAAAAAGTTGTGATATTTAGCTAGATCCATGATCCGAAACTACGGGATAGAAAAGAATATACCAATCCTAAAGATCCATAGGATTAATTGTGCATCCAACCCAACAATAGAAACGTTTAAGTTGTTTCGTCTTAGATTTTGTATTTAAGATCTTGTATATCTAGATAAATAGTTATCTATAAAATAGAAAATGAAATAATAATAATTAAAATAAAATATTCAAAAAAGATTTCAAATTAAATATATATATTTAAAATTTAAATATAAATTAATAATTTCTAAATATTTTTAATTTTTTATAA